ATTATAGTCAGCTATTAAAGCTAATGAGTTCATACCTCATAAATGAACTTATTTTTGTTTTAAATGTTATATTATTTTCTTTTATATATTTAATTAGATTTCATTTAGTAATAAATAGTGATGATTGATTTTTGTTGTGATTAGGATTAGAAATTAATATAATGATTTTTATTATATTAATATATAAAGAAAATAGAATTCTTAAAGTAGAATCATGTTTGAAGTATTTTTTTATTCAAAGAGTAGGTTCAGCTATTTTAATAGGATGTTTTTATTTAAATAAAGAATGAATAGATTTAGCTGTTTGTTTATTATTAGGTTATAAAATTGGAGCAGGTCCATTTTTTTTTTGGTTTCCTTCGGTTTGTAGAGGATTATCTTGGATGTCTTGTTTTGTTTTAATATCTTTTCAAAAAGTTATTCCTTTGATAATTATAAAAATTTTTGTTTCTTGAATTTTATATATAATAGTTGTAGTTAGATTATTTTTTGGGGTTTTTGGTTGTTACAATCAAAGGAATCTTAAACAATTGATTGCTTATTCTTCTGTATATCATATAGGATGAATTATGTTATGTAATTTTTCTACAGATTTAAGTTGATTTATATATTTATTATTATATTCTTTTATAATTTTTCCAGTAATGAAGTTTTTTGAATATTTAATGTTTGAAGATTTAACTATATTAATAAAAATAAAATATAAAGGTTGAATTATTTTTATAATACTAAGAATAGCTGGAATACCTCCATTTTTAGGTTTTTTTTTAAAATTATTTGCTTTTATTATAATTTTTAGATATGAATATTATTTTATAATATTTTTGATTTTTTGTTCTGTGGTAATATTTTATATTTATTTTCGGGTGATTTATGATGTATTAATAAGATATTATATTAATGTAAATTGAATAAATTTTATATTGATTAATAATATTAGTAATAATAATTTAGTAATAATAAGTGTTTTAGGATTAATAATAGGTATTTTTTTTATAATTTTTTTTATTATATAGTTTATTAAGATAAGAAATTCTATTAACTTTCAAGGTTAAAAGTGTAATCTAATATGAATTTACAGTTCATCATCATAATGATTTCTTAATTTTATAATTTTAAATTTGCAATTTAATGTTTTTAAACTATTAGAATAGTACTGCGATGATTATATTCAACTAATCATAAGGATATTGGAACTTTATATTTAATATTTGGGGTTTGATCAGCTATAATAGGGACTGCTATAAGAGTATTAATTCGAATGGAATTAGGAAATCCTGGAAGTTTATTAGGTAATGATCATATATATAATGTTATAGTTACTGCTCATGCTTTTGTAATAATTTTTTTTATAGTAATACCAATTCTTATTGGTGGCTTTGGAAATTGGTTAGTTCCTTTAATATTAGGGGCTCCAGATATATCATTTCCTCGAATGAATAATCTTTCTTTTTGACTTTTACCTCCATCTTTGTTTTTATTATCAATATCTTCTATAGTAGAAATAGGAGTTGGTGCTGGATGAACTGTTTATCCTCCTTTAGCATCTACAGTTGGTCATATAGGAAGTTCGATAGATTTTGCTATTTTTTCTCTTCATTTAGCTGGAGCTTCTTCTATTATAGGTGCTGTAAATTTTATTTCTACTATTATTAATATACGAATATTGGGAATATCTATAGAAAAAGTACCTCTTTTTGTTTGATCAGTTTTAATTACAGCAGTATTATTATTACTTTCTTTACCTGTTTTAGCAGGTGCTATTACTATATTATTAACAGATCGAAATTTTAATACTTCTTTTTTTGATCCTGCTGGTGGAGGGGATCCTATTTTATTTCAACATTTGTTTTGATTTTTTGGTCATCCAGAGGTTTATATTTTAATTCTTCCAGGATTTGGAATTGTATCTCATGTTATTAGTTCTTCGGTAGGTAAACGAGAACCATTTGGAAGATTAGGTATAATTTATGCTATAGTAGGAATTGGTGGTATAGGATTTGTAGTTTGGGCTCATCATATATTTTCTGTAGGTATAGATGTTGATACTCGTGCATATTTTACTGCTGCTACTATAATTATTGCAGTTCCTACTGGAATTAAGGTTTTTAGATGAATAGCTACAATTCATGGTTCTTATTTTAAAATAAATACTCCATTAATATGAAGAATTGGTTTTGTATTTTTATTTACTTTAGGGGGAATTACAGGGGTTGTATTATCTAATTCATCTTTAGATGTAGTATTGCATGATACATATTATGTTGTAGCTCATTTTCATTATGTATTAAGAATAGGGGCAGTTTTTGCTATTTTAGCTGGTATAACTTATTGATTTCCTTTATTTTTTGGAATTGTTTTAAGAGAAAAATTAACTAAGTTGCATTTTTATGTAATATTTATTGGGGTAAATTTAACTTTTTTTCCTCAGCATTTTTTAGGTTTAAATGGTATACCTCGTCGTTATTCAGATTATCCTGATGTATTTGTTTTTTGAAATATAGTATCTTCTATAGGATCATTATTATCTTTGTTTGCTGTAATATTTTTTATATATATTGTTTGAGAAGGAATAATCATAAAGTCCTATAATTATAATGGATACTATGTATCGTCTTCTTTAGAATGAATAAATAATATTCCTCCTTTAGATCATACTTATAATCAATTGAATTTATTAATTAAGGGTAATACTTTTGCCAACTTGAGGGTCAATTTTATTTCAAAATAGAGTTTCTTCTGTAATAGAGCATTTGATTTTTTTTCATGATCATATTATAGTTGTAATAATTATAATTATAGTGATAGTAGGTTATATTTTAATTAATTCTTGTGTAAATAAATTTTATAATTTAAATATATTTCATGGGCAAGAGTTGGAGAGAATTTGAACTGTAATTCCTGGTGTTTTTCTTTTGTTTATTGCTTTTCCTTCTTTACGATTATTGTATTTAATAGAAGAAAGAGAAGTATATGATATAACTATTAAGGTAATAGGTCATCAATGATATTGATCATATGAATATAGAGATTTAGGATTTAAATCTTTTGATTCATATATATTAAGTGATATAGAAAGAATATTTCGTTTATTGAATGTAGATAATTCTTTAGTTATTCCATATAATACTAGTGTTCGAATGGTAATCTCAAGTGTTGATGTGATTCATTCTTGAACTATCCCTTCTTTAGGGGTAAAGGTTGATGCTATTCCTGGACGTTTAAATCAATTGTCTTTAATATTTAATCGAGTTGGAATATTTTCAGGTCAATGTTCTGAAATTTGTGGTGCAAATCATAGATTTATACCTATTATAATTTTAGTTGTTCCTCGAATGGAATTTTTAATAAATTGATTTGTTTAGAAGATTATGTGGCCGAATATTAGGTGTTAGTCTCTTAAATTAATTAAGACTTAATTAGTTAATAATAATATTAACTTGTCAAGTTAAAGTTAAATAAATTCCTCAACTAATACCTTTTTATTGAGTAAATTCTACTATGATAATTTTATTTATTATAATTAGTTTATTATTTTTATTTTTTTATAAAAAAATAGAAATAATAAACAAATTACATTGTAATAATGATAAGATGGATGATAGAATTTTAAGTTTTAATATCTTATGATAATAAATTTGTTTTCTGTTTTTGATCCTACTTCATATTTTAGAATTAATTTAAATTGAATAATTATATTAATTGTATTTATATATTATCCTATTAAGTATTATTTAATAGATAGAGGAATATTAATTTTTTTTAAAATGTTTTTTATATCAGTAAGAAAAGTTTTTAAGGAGGTTTCTTTTCCTAATTATTTAGCTTTAAATTTTTTATGTGTAATAACTTTTATATATTTATTTTTAAGAAATTTATTAGGGTTATTTCCTTTTATTTTTACTAGAACTGCTCATCCAGTAGTAACGTTAGGATTAGGTTTGGTATTTTGAATATCTTTTTTTACAATAGGATTTACTTGTAAATTTAAAGAAAGATGTGCTCATCTAGTTCCAGAAGGAAGACCTTTTTTATTGTCTCCTTTAATAGTATTAATTGAAAGAGTAAGTCATTTAATTCGTCCTTTTACTTTATCTATTCGATTGGCCGCTAATATAATAGCTGGTCATTTAATTATTGGATTATTATCTAGAATTAGAATAATTAGAATATTTGGATTTTTTAGTTCTTTATTATTACAAAATATATTATTTGTATTAGAATTTGGTGTAAGTGTAATTCAGGGTTTTGTATTTAGAATTTTATTATTATTATATGCTTTAGAATATTATTAACTTTTGGAAAAGCATTTTCATCCTTTTCATATAGTAAATATATCACCTTGACCTTTAGTAGTAGGATTTGGAGCTTTATTTATAGTAATTGGGATAATTAAAATATTTATATTTTATGATGCTAGATTATTAATATTTTCATTTATTATATTATTTATAGTGGCTATACTATGATGACGAGATGTAGTTCGAGAGAGAACCTTTCAGGGATTCCATTCAAGAATTGTATTGAAAGGGTTGATAGTAGGAATAATTTTATTTATTGTAAGAGAAATTTTTTTTTTTTTTTCTTTTTTTTGGGCTTTTTTTCATTCTAGACTAAGACCAACAATTGAGTTAGGTTCTTATTGACCTCCAATGGGTATTCATCCTTTTAATCCTTTTCAGGTTCCTTTATTAAATACTGTAATTTTATTGTCTTCTGGTGTTAGTGTGACTTGGGCTCATCAACTTATTTTGAAGGAAGATTGAAATGGAGTTAAACTTTCTTTAATAGTGACTTGATTATTGGGATTATATTTTTTAATATTACAGGGGTTTGAATATTATATATCTTCAGCTAGAATTAGAGATTCTGTATTTGGGTCTACTTTTTTTATATCTACTGGTTTTCATGGATTTCATGTTATTGTGGGTACTTTATTTTTATTTATTATTTGAATTCGGTTTTTAAATAGACATTTTTCTGGGAGACATCATTTTGGTTTTGAAGCTGCTGTTTGATATTGACATTTTGTTGATGTTGTTTGGTTATTTTTATTTTCTGTTGTATATTGATGGGGTGGTTAGTTTTTAGATTTAATTAATATATATATATATATATAAGTATATAAGTATTATAGTATATTTAATTTCCAATTAAAAGGAGAATGAATTATGTTTTTTATTTTATTAGGATCTTTGTTTTTGGTTGGAGTAGTATATTTTTTGTTTTTGATAATTTTTTATAAAAGTGAGCATTATATGGAGATTTTAAGATGTTATGAATGTGGGTTTGATCCATATTCTTCTGCTCGTTTATTTTTTTCTTATCGTTTTTTTTTAATTTCTATCTTATTTATTATTTTCGATGTTGAGATTTCTTTAATGCTTCCGGTTCCTTTTTTATTTAGAGAATTAGGATTAATTGTTTTTTTTGTATTTATTTTAATTTTGTTATTAGGTCTATTATATGAATATTTTTATGGATCTTTAGATTGATTGGATTATTATAAGGTGAAGGATAATTAATTATGAATATATATATATATATATATTTAAGACTTAAACTTAATGCACTTATTCTGCCAATTAGATTTTTAAGGAGCTGATAATAGCGTTTTTATTGTTAATAAAATGAAGTATAGGAAGTTTTAATTGATTTGCAATCAGTTTTTATGGTAACATACGTTAAGATTTTTGAAAGCTGCTAACTTTTAATATAGCGAATAGCTACTTTATGATAAGCTATATTAGCGGCTTAATTTCGACTTAAGTAAAGGATAATTTAGTGAAGTTCACGTCATTATTTCATGATGAAAATGAATAGTTCTCTTTATCTTCAGTAAAGTGCTTTAGTTTAAGCTAAAAGAATTAAAATTATAATTATATTTAATTATAATAAGGTTATGATTGGGATTATAGAAATTAATAATAAAGTTATTATGATGGATAGATTTTTTGATTCTGGTAAGTTTGTTATTTTTTTGTTTATTAAGAATGTTTTATGGGGACCATAAGTTTCTTGTCAGTTTTTGTCATTTATGTTATAGATATTTATGAAAGGGGAGAATAATACTATTATTTTTGTAGATATAAAATGAATAGATCAAAGAGCAATTGAATATAAACCTATTTTAATATATTTTTTATTTTTAAATGAAAGTATTATTCCTGTAATAAATCCAATTGTTAATGTAAATAGGATGGTATTTTTATAAAAAATAGGAAAAAAAAGAATTTGTTCTGGATTGAGAGTTCATAAAAGAATTGAACCTATTAAAATAGCTATAGGACTTATTAATAAGATTGGAATATTTGAATATAAAGAAGAGTGATTATTTGAGTCTGATTTACATTTGATTGTAAATTTATTAGATAAATGTATTATTCGAATAGAATATGATGCTGTTATTCCAATAGTAGAAATTATAATTAAAGTTAAAATACATTCTATTTTTGAAGAAATTATTTTTTCGATAATTATATCTTTAGAAAAAAATCCTGAGGTAAAGGGTAACCCTATTAAGGCTGCATTAGTTAATCCTAGAATTGTAGTTGTTATAGGTATATTAATTGTGTTTATACTTATTATTCGTATGTCTTGATAAGAAGTTTCGTGAATTATAATTCCAGCGCATATGAATATTAAGGATTTGAAAAAGGCGTGGATGATTATATGAAAATAAGCTAAGTAAGGGGATATAATTGAGATTGCAAATATTATTATTGCTATTTGTCTAAGTGTTGATAAAGCGATAATTTTTTTTAAATCTTGTTCTCAGTTGGCTGATAATCCAGCGTATAAAGCTGTTATAGAAGAAATAATTATAGTTAAATATATTATTATTGGATGAGAGTTTGAAGAAATTCGAATTATTAAAAAAACTCCTGCTGTTACTAGAGTTGATGAATGAACTAAGGCTGAAATAGGGGTAGGAGCTGATATTGCTATTGGTAGTCATGCTGAAAAAGGAAATTGTGCTCTTTTTGTGCATCTTGTTACTATTAATATGATCATAATAATTAAAGGAAATGATTCGTTTATGTTAAGTTCTCATATTGATCTAAATAATATTATACCAATGGATAGTAAGATAAAAATATCTCCAATTCGATTTCTTAATAATGTGATAGATCCTGAACCTGAAGAAGAGTTGTTTTGATAATAAATTACTAAAATATAGGATGATAATCCTAATATATCTCAGCCTAATAATACTAAAAATATATTATTTCTAATAATTAAAATGATTATAGATAAAACAAATATAATTAATATTAAGGAGAATTTTTTATGTTCTTTTTTAGGAATATAATATATTCTAAATATTAAAATTATTCTTGAAATAATTAGGACAGCTCTTAAAAATAAACATGAAATTCAATCTATAATAAATCTAAATGGAATATTAATTATATTTAAATTAATAAGGGGAATATAAATATAAATGAAAGTATTGTTAATTATTGTATAAATTCTTAAAATAAATGTAATTATAGCGATGATTATAATGAATGAAGATATGAAAATAATTTATAGAAATTATAGTTCCACAAACTATTGTTTTATTTAAACTAGATAAATATATAATTATTAAGTCTATTTTAAATAAAATTAAAATTAATGGAATTATATGAATAAATAATGATGAAAATAATTTTATTTTTGATTGAATTGATGAAAATATTTCATTTTTGTTGTGTGATAAATTTAGAAATATTATTATTGAAAAAGATGTAGTTATAATAGAAATAATGAAAATTGGAATTATTGATTTTATATTTCATAAAATAACTCTTGATATAATTATAATTTCTCTAATTGTATTGATTGATGGAGGGGCTGAAATATTGATTGCTATAAAAATAAATCATCAAAAAGTAATGTTAGGTATTATAGAAATTAATCCTTTAAAGGAAGAAATATTTCGGGTATGATATTTAAAGTATAAATCGTTTGTTAATAAGAATAAAGCTGATGAAGATAAACCATGGGCAATTATTATAATTATAGCTCCTATAATTCCAATGTAGTTTATAGTAAATATTCTTATTAATACTAATGCTATATGTGCTACTGATGAATAAGCAATTAAAGATTTTAAATCTTTTTGTCGAATGCAATTTAGTCTTGTACAAGTAGCCCCAATTATTCTAATTCTAATAATTCAATGATTGATTTTATTGATTTTATAAATACATAAAGGGATAAATCGAATTAATCCATATCCTCCTAGTTTCAGTAAAATGGCTGCAAGGATTATTGAACCTTCTAAAGGAGCTTCTACATGAGCTTTTGGGAGTCATAAATGGGTAAAAAATATTGGTATTTTTACTAGAAATGCTATTATAAATAGTAGAGGTATATTTAATATATTTAATATTATAAACGATGAAATGAAGGATTGATTATTATTAAGTAAAATAATTCTTGTTAATAAAGGAAGAGAAGCTGTAATTGTATATAATATTAAATAAATTCTTGCTTGTAAACGTTCAGGTTGTTTTCCTCATCTTATTACTAAAGTTATTGTAGGAATTAATACTAATTCAAATAAAATGTAAAAGGATAAAATATTTATAACTATAAAAGTTAGTATTAAAATAATAAAAATTGGGATAATTATTTTAGAAATTATATTTATGTTTTGGGATGAAAATATAATTAATAAAATTCTTGTAAGAGTTAATAAAATTAAAATTATGGAAAATTTATCTAATATAAATGTATTATCTATAATTATTGGGTGTTTTGTATTAAAAATAAGTAAGACTATAATTAATATAGAAGATAAATAGACTATAATTATTGAGATATTATTTATTAATAAGAGTGATGAAATTAAAGGAAGTACGATTTTTATCAAAAGTTAGTAAATTTATAAAAATAGAGTTTGTAGAATTATGTGAATGAGATGTTGAAATTAGTAAACTTAATCCTATTCTTGATCCTCTTACTATTATAATTAATATAATTATTAGGGATGATATAGATATAAATAATAAAGATGAGGATAAAAAAAAGTAAATGGGGATTAAGAGGAGTTTTAATTTGAGAAGTATAATAATGATGTTTTTTCGTCATCAACATATTCTTATAATTTTTATAAAAATTATTATTAAGGTAATTGAAATATTTAGAATTTTCTACATCCAAAGTAGATATTTTATATAAATTATTTAGAACTTTTGATAATATTAATATTTTTATTTGGGGTTTTGTTTGTAATGAGATTACAACCTGTATTTATAGTTAGTAGTTTAATTGTTATTACTTTAGTATATTCCTATTTTATTTTTAAGGTAATTGGTTCTTATTGATTTAGATATTTATTGTTATTAGTAATAATAAGAGGGGTATTAGTAGTATTTACTTATATATTAAGATTGATTCCAAATGAGAGTTTTGAAGTTTATATGATGGTAGTAATATTTTTTATTATGTTTTTTTTTCTAAAATATTGAGGAATATATAATGTAAATATAGGTTTTGTTTCAGTTAATTTATGAGAAACATATTTAGGTATATTTAGTTTGTTTTTAATTGGATTTTTATTAGTAGTAATATTTTTAGTAGTAATACTAAGAAATATGAATATAGGTTCAGTTCGTGTAAGATAGTTATGTGCCTGATTAAAGGGTTAATTTGATAGATTAAATAATGAAGATATTTTTATTTCATTGCGAAAAGAAAATAAATTGGTTATAATTTTAAATAATTCTTTATTAGATTTGGCTTCTCCTTCTAGATTGAGATATTTTTGGAATTTTGGTTCTTTATTAGGGATTTTTTTAATGGTCCAAATTTTTTCTGGATTATTTTTATCTTTTCATTTTAGTGGGGATGTAAATTTGTCTTTTGATAGAGTAATTCATATAATACGAGATGTAAATTATGGATGATTATTACGAGTAATTCACGCTAATGGAGCTAGTATATTTTTTTTATTAATATATATTCATATTGGCCGTGGATTATATTATGGATCTTATCGATTTGAAAAAGTGTGATTGAGAGGTGTTAGAATTTTATTACTATCTATAGCTACAGCTTTTTTAGGTTATGTATTACCTTGAGGTCAAATATCTTTTTGAGCTGCTACAGTAATTACCAATTTATTATCGGCTGTACCTTATGTAGGTGTGTTGTTGGTCGAGTGAATATGAGGAGGATTTGCAGTAGGAAATCCTACTTTAACTCGGTTTTTTGCTTTTCATTTTTTATTACCTTTTGTGATTTTATTTTTTGTAATTTTACATCTTTTTTTTCTTCATGAAAAAGGGTCTAGAAATCCTTTAGGTTTAAGAAGAGTATATGATAAAGTATTTTTTCACCCATATTATAGAATTAAGGATGTCTTTGGATTTGTATTTTTCTTTTTCTTTTTTTTGTTTATTTGTTTTTTATTTCCTTATATTTTTATAGATGTGGAAAATTTTATTTCTTCAAATCCTTTAGTGACTCCAGTTCATATTCAACCTGAATGATATTTTTTATTTGCTTATACTATTTTGCGTTCTATTTCTAGTAAGATTGGAGGTGTTATTGCTTTAGTTATATCTGTAATTATTTTATATTTTTTACCTTTTTTTTTGAAACATCGTTTTCGAAGAACTTTGTTTTATTATTTTATGAAATTTTTTTATTGAATTTTTGTTGTAAATTGAATATTATTAACTTGAATTGGTGCTTGTGTGGTAGAATATCCTTATATAGGATTAGGGATAATGTTTAGTTTAGTATATTTTTTTATATTTGTGGTTTTTTGAATAATTTATGAAGTTCAGGATTTAATTATTCTTTAATATAATGTAAATATAAATATAAATAAGGAGGGCTTTATTTTAGTTGTTTTGAAAACAATTTTAAAGAAATATTTCTTTAAAGTCTGATTGGTTAGTTTAAGTAAAACGTAAATTTTGTAAATTTAAAATTAATTAAGTAGGAATGGGATAATTAATGGGAAAATAATAATAAATATTGATAATGGTAAAAATATTTTTCATCTTATTAATATTAATATATCATAACGAAATCGCGGGTATGTTCCTCGTACTCAGATTAATGAAATTGTAATTATAATTAAAATAATTATGGAATTTATTGATTTAATAGGGCTAAAGAATATTATAGTAGAAATTATTCTTAAAATAAGTATTCTTAGGTATTCTGAAAGAAAAATTAAAGCAAATCAACCTCCTATGTATTTTACCTTAAATCCGGAGACTAATTTTGATTCTCCTTCTGCAAAGTCAAATGGACTACGGTTAGTTTCGGCTAAACCTGAGGATAATCATATTACAAATAGTAATATATTTCCAAAAAAAAAATATAGTATATATTGGGTTTCTTCTATTTGAGTAAATGAATAGGATTGTGATAACAATACTAAAAATAAAATAATTATGAAAAATGGGACTTCATAAGAAATTATTTGTGCTACTCTTCGAATGGAGCCTAAGTGACAATATTTTGAGTTAGTAGATCATCCAATGAGAAGAATAAAATATACTCTTATTCTTGATAAAATAAAAAATATTAATAAATTATGCTTAATATCAATTAAAGTTGAATAATTATATATTATAATTGGAATTATACATAATGAGATGAATAGTGATATAAAAGGAGTTATGAAAGATAATGTAAAATTTATTGATTCTAAAGATAGAAGATTTTTATTAAATAATTTAATTGCATCTCTAAAGGGTTGTAAGATTCCTATTATACCAACTTTATTAGGTCCTTTTCGAATTTGAATATAACTTAAAATTTTTCGTTCTAAAAGGGTATAAAAAGCTACGCTAATTAGAATTCTAAGAGAAATTATAATGAAATTGATAAATATAATAATGATGTGTAGTTAATTAGATTCTAATTCTAATGCATTGTTCTGCCAATATTATAATAATATTATTTTCTTAGGTCCTTTCGTACTAGAAGAATTTTTTTAGAAGATAGAAACCGACCTGGTTTACACCGGTCTGAACTCAAATCATGTAATTTTTTTAAAGTCGAACAGACTTCCTTAATTAACTATTGCGTAAATTAGGTTATTAAATCAACATCGAGGTCGCAATCTTTATTTTAAATAAGATCTTAAAAATCATATTACGCTGTTATCCCTACGGTAACTTGATTATTTTATTAATAATATTAGGTCAAATTAAATATTTAATTTTATTAAAATAATAATTAATTAACTGCCCCAGTTAAACTAAAGTAAAGTTCGATAGGGTCTTATCGTCTTTCTTTTTTAAAATTGTTTTTTTACAATTAAAATAATTTAAATAGATTTTTTGAAAATATTAATTGAGATGTTAGACCTTTTGTTCTAGTCTTTAATTAAAAGACAAATTATTATGCTACCTTAGCACAAAAGCGGCTATTTAAATTTCATGGAGCAGGTTTTATTATTAATTAATTCTAATAAAAATGTTTTTGATAAACAGTCACTCAATTTTGGATGAGTTTTTGATAAAAATATTATTAGTTTACTTATTTTATCATAATAATTTTATATAAAAGTTTTAAAAATATTAAAATTTAATATAATTTAAATACATTAGTTATTAAACTTTTAAAATACTATAAGTTTTTATTTTATTAAAAAATAATTTAAATAAATTTAATAAATTATTTTATTAAATATTAATTGAAGTTATTTTCTTTTTTTTAAACCAGATATAATATATACGAAGATGTTTAATTTCTATTAATAATTTTAATAATTTTTTGAAATAAATATTATAAAAATTAATAGATCATATAATTTCGGGAGAAAAAAAAATGATTTAAAAAATTTGATAAATCCTGATACTAAAGGAACATTATTTTTCTTTTGAAAAATAGTTTATACCTTTTCAGTTTGAAGTGAAATGTAATTAGAATATTATAAAAAAAGTTTTTTTGATAAAAAATTTTATAAATTTATTATAAAAGATTATTTTCAGTGTAAATGAAATACTATAAAAGTTTATTTGATCTTGATACTTTTTCCAAAATATCAACTATGTTACGACTTACCTTACCTTTTGATAAGGGTGACGGGCGATATGTACACATTTATTATCTGAATCATAATAAAATATTATTATTTTATTACTTTTAAATCCTTTTTTATAATATATTTTAATATGTTAATCCTTAAATTATTTTTAATGTAACCCATTATTTACTTTAACATAGATTACACCTTGACCTAACTTTTTATTTTTTATTAAAAATATTATTATAAAATTAGTTTTTTAGATGGCGGTATATAAATTTTATAATTAAAGTTAAAATTAACGTGGGTTGTCGATTAAAAAACAGGTTCCTTTAATAAGATGAAATGCCGCCATTATAATAAGGTTTTAAGAAATTTTTTTACTACCTAAACTTTTTAATATACTAGGGTATCTAATCCTATTTTAAATTTAAAATTTATATTAATTAATTAATTTTATGTTTATTTAATTAAATTTTACTTTGTATTAATTAGTAAATAGATTTATTAATTTTAATAATTTAAAATATAATAAAATTATAAGTATAACCGCGATTGCTGGCACTTAGGTTTATCAATTATATTATTAATTATTCTTTTATATAATATAAGAATAGATGTTTTTAAAATAAAATTATTTTATTATTTTAATATTAATTAAGTATATTTTAATTTTTCAAATTATTTTTTTATTAGATATAATATATCTCTTTAAAAATCAAATTTTTATGTGCATGTACACTTTAATAAAAGTAGTTAAATTTTTTAATTTTATAGAACAAAAATCTACATGTTTTAAAGAACATGAAGGTTTTTATGTGAAAATATTTAAATAAAATGCGATCAAATTTTTATGTTTTTGCACACTTTTAAAAAAAGTGGCTAAATTTAGCAAAAATAAATGAAATTCATTGGTTTTTTTTTTTGGCAAATATGTAAAAGTCATAGAAAAAAAAACCGATACCTCAAAACTTTTTAAAGTTATTTAAGAATTGTCCGCCTAGGACAATTCAAATAAATATTAGTCATAAACTATATTTACTTCATTTAATACAATAACAATAATATTCATATTTATTTGTGTTTGTAAGAATGATATATATATATATATATATTCTATACTTATTTAGTTAGAGGATGGAATATCCGTCCAGGCCCCGGTGGGGGGAAAAACCGGGGCCTGGGGAGGAAACGAATGTATATAATCGTAGAGATGAATATAAATGGAGTGTAGTATTATATATGTATATAATTATTATTATTATTGTTGTTTGTTCTCATGATTTATAGAGAGAGGATGAGATGGGTGAGAACATATTATGAATATATTTATTATTATTTACATAGGGATGGAATATCCGTCCAGGCCCCGGTGGGGGGAAAAACCGGGGCCTGGGGAGGAAACGAATGTATATAATCGTAGAGATGAATATAAATGGAGTGTAGTATTATATATGTATATAATTATTATTATTATTGTTGTTTGTTCTCATGATTTATAGAGAGAGGATGAGATGGGTGAGAACAT